TACAACGTTACAAAGAACTTCAGGACATTATAGCTATCCTGGGGTTGGACGAATTATCTGAAGAAGATCGTTTAACTGTAGCAAGAGCACGAAAAATTGAACGCTTCTTATCACAACCCTTCTTTGTGGCAGAAGTCTTTACTGGTTCTCCAGGGAAATATGTTGGTCTCGCCGAAACAATTAGGGGGTTTCGATTGATCCTTTCTGGGGAATTAGACAGTCTTCCCGAGCAGGCCTTTTATTTGGTAGGTAACATCGACGAAGCTACCGCGAAAGCTATGAACTTAGAAGGGGAGAGCAAATTGAAGAAATGACCTTAAATCTTTGTGTACTGACCCCTAATCGAATTATTTTGGATTCAGAAGTGAAAGAAATCATTTTATCTACTAATAGTGGACAAATTGGCGTATTACCAAACCACGCCCCTATTGCCACAGCGGTAGATATAGGTCTTTTGAGAATACGTCTCAACGACCAATGGTTAACGGTAGCCTTGATGGGTGGTTTCGCTAGAATAAGTAATAATGAGATCACCATTTTAGGTAATGATGCGGAGATGAGTACTGACATTGATCCGCAAGAGGCTCAACAAGCTCTTGAAATAGCTGAAGCTAACTTGAGTGGAGCTCAGGGAAAGAGACAAGCAATTGAGGCGAATCTAGCTCTCAGACGAGCTCGGACACGAGTAGAGGCTGTTAATGTTATTTCCTACTAGTAAAAAAACACACATAAAAATAAGAAAAAGAAGTTCTTTAGAGGTTCTTTATTATATACCATATTTTGATTCTGCCAATTGAATACAATCAATTCTAGATGATACAACAAAAAAAAGAAGATGGCTAGAAAAACTTATTAGATACCAGAGTTGATGGTATCTAATAAGTTCTACCTACTATTGGATTTGAACCAATGACTTCCGCCGTATGAAAGCAATACTCTAACCACTGAGTTAAGTAGGTTATTCATCATCACAAAAAAGGACCCATCGCCTCGGGGATTATAGGTGGAATATTTTTTCTACGCAATACCAATCCATTAACAGTAAGCGGATTAAAGAACTCTCATGTGGGATCCGATCTTGACAAGAAATTCTCTATATGTTAAGATGTCTATGACAAGGGCTATAGCTCAGTTAGGTAGAGCACCTCGTTTACACGTGCGCCAATGCTTTTCAAAGGGGCCCATTATGCAATGAACATAATTGATCTTATTGAGAAATCGATGTCTTACTCCATAGATTCGAAGGAACAAGAGAACAATAGCCTGACAAATATTTGATTTGGTCCGATTCGAGTGCGAATTCAGGTGCCAAATGAAATAGAACCTGCCATTGATTTGCTAATTGATAAGGTAAATACCAGCCCATTCAATGCTAGGCATAATGAGTATAAGGGACTCAAAAGAACCTCTTTTTATCCTATGAACTTTAAGGTGTATGAAGTCTCATATTTGACTCTTGTAGCGGAGCGATAGAGATTCCATTTAACTTAGGTTAATCTAGGCCAGAGGCAGACCTAAGTCAAGGTAACCCCTCTTTGAAACACTTTGGTATTGTTCCTAGATCAGAATACAAATCATGAATCACAGAACACATGGAGCCATCTTATTATCTTCCTGTAAAAAAGAAAAAATATGGTGGACTAACTGATCTTTATATTAATCAGTTGATGAAAGAGCCCAATGCAAGAAAATGCATGTTGGGTCTTTGAAACCGTTCGCATCATTTCGATAATAATTAGTTTGATCTGTTTTACCGAGAAGGTCTACGGTTCGAGTCCGTATAGCCCTAACACATTCCACTTTTTTTTTGTTTTGATTGAAAAAAAAGTGGAAATGGATTAAGAATTAAATTAATGCATTTTATATTTATATTTTTATAATATAAAATGAACTAGAAAAATATAGTTATACTAATACGATTTCTTACGCTATAATTAGTCTTATTTATTAGTATTCTAATTATACTATTTTTTTGTATTTAATTGAATTACTTTTTAAAAAGAGAAACCGAGATAAAGGATAAAGTAAGAGAGTTTTCTTTGGGTGGGAACATCCTATATCGATACCATATCTAAATGGAATAAAAAAAAATGGTAAGTGGGGTTCCATTGTATGAAAATAAGGCATGCACCATGGTAAACAAACTCTAAACGCAAACAAACTCTAAACTATGTAGTTTTATTTGATCAAAAAAAATTCCCTTTTCCTTTAAGAAGTTCTGGATGAATTTACAATTGAAATTCAAATCGAATAATTCAACCTATATTAATAGGAGTCCATTTATGTTTCTGCTTCACGAATATGATATTTTCTGGGCATTTCTAATAATATCGGGTGCTATTCCTATTTTGGCATTTGTAATTTCCGGAATTTTAGCCCCAATTAGTGAAGGACCAGAGAAGCTCTCTAGTTATGAATCAGGTATAGAACCCATGGGAGACGCTTGGTTACAATTCCGAATCCGCTATTACATGTTTGCTCTAGTTTTTGTTGTTTTTGA